AATAAAAATATTGTTTCCTTTCTGTTGGCACAAATTGAAACTACGACCCTCTCAGAAAGATCTAATGAAAATGAAAAAAAATGATTTTTGTTTTTTAACAATTTGGGGAATGGAAACAGAACTTCCTTTTGGTCAACCCCGAAAACGTCCTTCCCTTTTGAAACCTATTTTAAAGGAATTAAAAAAAAAAATTGTTAAATGGAAAAAGAAGTATTTTCCAGTTCTAACCGTTTTTAAAGAAAAAACAAAATTACTTGGAAAAGTTTCAAAAGAAATCAAAAAAAAAAAATGGGTTATCGAAGGTGTTATTTTTATAAAAAAAATAATAAAAGAATTTTCAAAAGTAAATCCAATTCTATTATTTAGATTAAGAGAAGTATATAAATTAAGCGAAATTAAACAAGAAAAAGATTCCATGATAAGCAATCAGATAATTCACGAATCATTTAATCAAATTGCATCTCCGAGTTCGTCAAATTATTCATTGACGGAAAAAAAAACGAAGGATCTCGCTGATAGAACAAGTAAAATTCGAAATCAAATAAAAAGAATCTCAAAAGAGAAAAAAAAAGTAACTCCAAGAATAAATAATCTTAGTCCTAACAAAACAAATTCTAATGCTAAAAGATTCGAAAAATGGCAAATATTAAAAAGAAGAAATGTTCGATTAATCTATAAATTCCCCCCTTTTTTTAAAATTTTCATTGAAAAAATCTACACAGATCTATTTTTATCTATCATTAATATTCCCAGAATAAATACAAAACTTTTTCTTAAAGTAACAAAAAAAATTATTGATAAATCGATTTACAATAATGAAAGAAAACAAGAAAGAATTAATAAAAAAAAGAAAACTCCAATTACATTTATTTCGACTATAAAAAAGCCATTTGATAATATTAGTAATATTAAAGAAAATTCACGTATTTTTTATGACTTATCCTACGTGTCACAAGCATATGTATTTTACAAATTATCACAAATTCAAATTAGGAACTCGGTAAGATCTGTTGTTCAATATCAAAGAATCCCCCCTTTTCTTAAGTCTAAAATAAAGGATTCTTTTGAAAGACAAGGAATGATTCATTCGAAATTAGCAAATAAAAAACTTCCAAGCTATGAAACGAATCAATGGAAAAACTGGTTAAAAGGACATTATCAATACCATTTATCTCAGATCGGATGGTCTAGATTAATACCAGAAAAATGGCGAAATAGAGTTCGCCAGCGTTGTATAGTTAAAAAGGAAAATTTAAGCAAACGGCATTCATATGAAAAAGACCAATTGGTTGGTTCCAAAAAAAAATCGGAAGTCTATTTATTATCCAATGAAAAAAGTAATTTTCGAAAATATTATAGATATAATCTTTTATCATATAAATTTATTAATTATGATAATAAAACGGAATGTTTTTTTTATAGATTTCCCTTTCAAGAAAATAAGAACCAAGAAATTTATTATACTTATAACAGGCCTAAAAAGGCCTTTTTTGATATACTGAGGAACATCCCTATTCAAAATGATCTAGGACAGGTTGATATTCCATATATGGAAAAATCGGCCGATAGAAAAAACTTTGATTGGAAATTTTTCAATTTTTATCTTAGCCAAAAAGCCGATATTGAGACCTGGATCATTATTGATACCAATAGGAATCAAAATACTCAAATTCCTACTAACAATTCTCAAATAATTTCTAAAAAAAATATTTTTTATCTTATGATTCCAGAAACCAATTCACCAAACCCCCACAAAGGATTTTTTGATTGGATGGGAATGAATGAAAAAATACTAAAGCGCCCCATATCGAATCTGGAATTTTGGCTCTTCCCAGAATTTGTGTTACTTTATAAGGCATATAAAACAAAACCTTGGTTTATACCAAGCAAATTACTTCTTTTAAATTTAAATAGTAGTGAAAATAAAAAGATTAATGAAAAGAAAAAGATTAATTTGTTAATAGCCTCGAATAAAAAGCATCGAAATCAAGAAGAAAAAGAACCCATAAGTCAAGGAGATCGTGGATCCGTTCTCTCACAACAAAAAGATATTGAAGATAATTATGCAAGCTTGGACATAAAAAAGGGGAAAAAGAGAAAACAATACAAAAGCAATACAGAAGCAGAACTAGATTTCTTCCTGAAACGTTATTTGGTTTTTCAATTGAAATGGTGCACAACTTTAAATCAAAGAATGATCAATAATATCAAGGCATATTGTCTTCTGCTTAGACTGATAGATCCAAAAAAAATGACTATAACCTCCATTCAAAAGAGAGAAATAAATTTGGATAGAATGCCGATTCAAAGTAATTTAACTCTTTCAGAATTAATGAAGAGGGGGGTATTGATTGTAGAACCACTTCGTTTGTCTGGAAAAAAAGATGGACAATTTATTATGTACCAAACCGTAGGTATTTCGTTGCTTCATAAGAGTAAGCATCAAATTAATCAAAAATATCAAGAGCAAAGATATGTTTCTAGGACAAATTTGGATGAAACAATTTCACCACATCAAAGAATAAATGAAAATAGAGACAAAAATCATTTTGATTTACTTGTTCCAGAAAATATTTTCTCGTTTAAACGTCGTAGAAAAGCGAGAATTCTAATTTGTTTCAATTCAAAGAATGAAAATTATACATATAGAAATCCAGTATTTTGGAATAGAAAGAACATAAAAAACAGCAGCCGAGTTTCACATGACAATAATTATCTTGATAGAGAGAAAAATCAATTAATGAAATTAAAGTTCTTTCTTTGGCCTAATTATCGATTAGAAGATTTAGCTTGTATGAATCGTTATTGGTTTGATACCAATAATGGCAGTCGTTTCAGTATGTTAAGAATACATCTGTATCCGCGATTGAAATTCTGTGAATAATACAATTTTTCTATATATACCCTAAACCCTATTTCTATATACCCTATATATAATCTATATTAATCTATATATAATATAGGGTATATGAAAGTAAACAAATATACAGATCACGTACTTTTCTTGTCTCACATTTCATTCTAGTATTCAATATGAAATGAATTATGAATAATATCTCAATTAGTTTTCCAAATGAATCAATAGAAACTTCTGAATTTTAGGTCTAAATTCTTCGATGCAAAAATGTACCAATCTTTTTCTATTCCTATCTAAATCCAATTTCCAATTCGATTGATTGGTTTGAATTCAGAAAGGAGTTATTTGGATTAAATTATTGTATATACCACATCAAAATTAATGGCATTATTATTACTTATACTTATTACTGATCGGTAAAATCCATATCTGTACAAGGGGAAAGGAGAGTTTTTTATGGTAAAAAATTCAGTAATTTCTATTATTTCTCAAAAAGAAAATAAAGAAAATAGAGGGTCTGTTGAATTTCAAGTATTCAGTTTCACCACTAAGATAAGGAGACTTACTTCACATTTGGAATTGCACAAAAAAGACTTTTCATCTCAGAAAGGTTTGCGAAAAATTTTGGGAAAACGTCAACGACTACTAGCCTATTTGTCAAAAATAAATAGAGGACGCTATAAAGAATTAATTGATGAGTTGGATATTCGAGAAATAAAAACTCGTTAATTTGAAGCATGATATCATTTGACGAGCTTAGTCTTGATGAGCTTAGTCGTTTAAATTTTGATGAATTTCTTTTTACTTTCAGCAATGCATGGAAGACTGACTCGGGAAAAACTTATGATTACACCAACTACAAGAAACGACCTCATGATAGTCAATATGGGCCCTCACCACCCATCAATGCACGGTGTTCTTCGACTAATCGTTACTCTCGACGGTGAAGATGTTATTGACTGTGAACCTATATTGGGTTATTTACATAGAGGAATGGAAAAAATTGCGGAAAATCGAACAATTATACAATATTTGCCTTATGTAACACGTTGGGATTATTTAGCTACTATGTTTACAGAAGCAATAACCGTAAACGGACCTGAACAGCTAGGCAATATTCAAGTACCTAAAAGGGCTAGCTATATTAGAGCTATTATGCTGGAGTTAAGTCGTATCGCTTCCCATTTGTTATGGCTTGGCCCTTTTATGGCAGATATTGGGGCACAGACCCCCTTTTTCTATATTTTGCGAGAACGAGAATTGATATATGACTTATTCGAAGCTGCTACCGGTATGCGCATGATGCATAATTATTTTCGTATCGGAGGAGTCACTGCTGATCTACCTCATGGCTGGATAGATAAATGTTTAGATTTTTGCGATTATTTTTTAACTGGGGTTGCTGAATATCAAAAGCTTATTACACGAAATCCTATTTTTTTAGAACGAGTTGAAGGCGTAGGTATTATTGGCGGAGAAGAAGCATTAAATTGGGGTTTATCGGGGCCAATGCTACGAGCTTCCGGAATACAATGGGATCTTCGTAAAGTTGATCGTTATGAGTGTTATGACGAATTTAATTGGGAGATTCAATGGCAAAAAGAAGGAGATTCATTAGCTCGTTATTTAGTACGAATCGGCGAAATGACAGAATCCATAAAAATTATCCAACAGGCCCTGGAAGGAATTCCAGGGGGGCCCTATGAGAATTTAGAAAGCCGGCGCTTTGATAGAATAAAAGACCCTGAATGGAATGATTTTGAATATAGATTTATTAGTAAAAAACCTTCTCCAACTTTTGAATTATCCAAGCAAGAACTTTATGTAAGAGTCGAAGCACCAAAAGGAGAATTGGGAATTTTTCTGATCGGAGATCAGAGTGTTTTTCCTTGGAGATGGAAAATCCGACCGCCGGGGTTTATCAACTTGCAAATTCTTCCGCAGTTAGTTAAAAGAATGAAATTGGCTGATATTATGACGATACTAGGTAGTATAGATATCATTATGGGAGAAGTTGATCGTTGAAATGATAATTGATATAACAGAAATAGAAGCTATTCATTCTTTTTTCAGATTGGAATCCTTAAAAGAAGTTTATGGGCTCGTATGGATGCTTGTCCCTATTTTCATTCTTGTATTAGGA